CAGTTACATTTCTAGGTGCGTTTTTCAGAAACGTAAAACTAGTAGTGAACCCAGTATACGAACCCGCGCGAAGAGTAGTGATTTAACTCTAAGAGCTAGCGATCTCGATGAAACTCAAAAATACAAGCAGTTGTGGGTTCAATGCGAAAATTGTTATGGATTAAATTATAAGAAACTTTTGAAATCACAAATTAATATTTGTGAACAATGTGGATATCATTTGAAAATGAGTAGTTCAGAAAGAATCGAAGTTTTGATCGACCCCGGTACTTGGGATCCTATGGATGAAGACATGGTCTCCGGGGATCCCATTGGATTTCATTCGGAGGAGGAGACTTATAAAGATCGTATTGATTTTTATCAAAGAAACATAGGATTAACCGAGGCTGTTCAAACAGGCGTAGGTCAACTAAATGGTATTCCCGTAGCAATTGGGGTTATGGATTTTAAATTTATGGGGGGTAGTATGGGCTCCGTAGTCGGGGAGAAAATAACCCGTTTGATTGAGTACGCTACCAATCAATTTATACCTCTTATTATAGTGTGCGCTTCGGGGGGGGCGCGCATGCAAGAAGGAAGTTTGAGCTTGATGCAAATGGCTAAAATCTCGTCTGCCTTATATGATTACCAATCAAATAAAAAGTTATTGTATGTATCAATCCTTACATCTCCTACTACCGGCGGGGTAACAGCTAGTTTTGGTATGTTGGGAGATATTATTATTGCAGAACCAAATTCCTACATTGCATTTGCGGGTAAAAGAGTAATTGAACAAACATTGAATAAAACGATACCCGAAGGTTCACAAGCTTCTGAATATTTATTCCAGAAGGGCTTATTTGACCTAATCGTACCACGTAATCTTTTAAAAAGTGTTCTGAGTGAGTTATTTAAGCTCCACGCCTTCTTTCCCTTGAATTCCAATTCAATGCGCTAGGTTCAATTATTTGTAGCAAACAAGTAGTTTGCTTATCGGAATCAAAGTAACTAAGAATGAAGTTTTCTTTGGTGACCTAAGATCTAATTGTAAAAAGAATAAAAAGTGGTGGATAACTCTTTTTTTTACCTGGATTCCCGATTACTAATTAAGAAGTCTCTATCAACAAGATAAAAACACGAGTTCTTCCTTTCGTGAAATTAGGCAAATAAAACGAATTTTGTCTTAGGTATAGAATCAAATTCAAATATAGAAAAAAATAGATATATGGTTTTGTATCTTTCTTCATCCCCCGAAAATCCTATTTTCACTAAAAATCCCGGTTGTGCCGCATTCTAATGAATCTTTCAATAATTTGTAAGAAACTCCTATTAATATTAAATTCGAAGACAATAACAAAACACAAAGAAATGAAGAAAAAGAATCAAATGGATTATCATATGTATCTTTCATGTAGATAGACGAATAAGTCCATTTTTTGCGTTCTACATTCCTTGGACTTATTCTATATACTCAATTAGATACTTATATCTGTAATAAGAATTTTCAAATTGAATGAATTCATAATAACTACGAATTCATACTAATTACAATTATTAATTATAATTAGTATAAATAATAAATATGATATTAAAAACAATAAGAACAGGTACAAATAGTAAATCGAGGTACCCATTTTATGACAACTTTCCAATTTCCCTCTATTTTTGTGCCTTTAGTAGGCCTAGTATTTCCGGCAATTGCAATGGCTTCTTTATTTCTTCATGTTCAAAAAAACAAGATTGTTTAGATCTGAGGGGACCCAATCTCATCCGTTTTTTTGAAACTTAGACTTGTAGCATAACCCATATATTTATTTCGGGAAATAAGGTAGAACATGTGATTTCTGACGAACATAAAGGAAAAAGCTCTTATGCCTGCAGAAAATGATCTATGGGTAACTGAATTCCAGCTGGTTTGAAATAGATCAGGACTGCTGGATACCCAAAATGTAAAGTTGGCGGATCTATATGTGTATATCTGTATATTGGGATCATAGGAAGGGTGTGTTATTATTTTAGATCTAACCAATTTGAGGAATTACTCCTAAAGGTTCCCATCAAACTAGTGCTAGTTCACATTAAACTAGTGCTAGTTGATGAAAGTTCATTCGGAAACAAAAAAGTAAAGTCAAAACCATTTGGGGTATTCTCTCAATTCCAATAAAATGCAATCGGATCAAGTATGAGTTGGCGATCAGAACATATATGGATAGAACTTATAACGGGGTCTCGAAAACTAAGTAATTTTTGCTGGGCGCTTATCGTTTTTTTAGGTTCATTAGGATTCTTATTGGTTGGAACTTCCAGTTATCTTGGTAGAAATTTGATATCTTTTGTTCCGTCTCAGCAAATCCTTTTTTTTCCACAAGGGATCGTGATGTCTTTCTACGGGATCGCAGGTCTCTTTATTAGTTCCTACTTGTGGTGCACAATTTCCTGGAATGTAGGTAGTGGTTATGATCAATTCGATAGAAAGGAAGGAATGGTGTGTATTTTTCGGTGGGGATTTCCTGGAAAAAATCGTCGCATATTCCTCCGATTCCGTATAAAAGATATTCAATCCGTTAGAATAGAAGTTAAAGAGGGTATTTATGCTCGCCGTATCCTTTATATGGACATCAGAGGCCGGGGGGCTATTCCGTTGACCCGTACTGATGAGAATTTGACTCCACGAGAAATTGAACAAAAAGCCGCGGAATTGGCCTATTTCTTGCGCGTACCAATTGAAGTCTTTTGAGAAAGGGATTGGGCTGAAGAACGAATGCTTTCTCCGCAGGAGGGAAAAATACAAGAATCTTGTTTTTTTCTATAACTAAGTGATACTTTAGATGCAGATAAATCATATCTTGTAAATTCTTTTCTTTTTGTCAATCGATTTTTTGATCATCACAATATCTTTCTCTCAATTATTCTATTCTTGACTATGGAAACTCCTTGGAATTTTTTTGAAATATTGGATATTTTGATAGAAAAAGAGTTCTTTACGTCTCCAAATCTCAACAATACTCATTCCTTAAAGGACTTCTTTTGTTCATTGATCGAAAGGAGACACGTGTTTTGTTTGGAATTTGATGAATTGAGATATCTGGAAACACAATTTTGTATTATTTCTTCAGTTGAATTCCAAGTGGAGTCTTAGTCTATTTCTGGATTCTTTCTAGATTCAAACAAAATCACAAAGAAAATAGATTCATAGGTTTGATACCTTGTCTAGAACTCATGTTTGGTTTGAAAGAAATATTGGATCACATAGAGTCGACAAATGAAGTGGGTTAATTAAAAATTCACAGGTTAAAAATGGCAAAAAAGAAAGCATTCACTCCTCTTTTGTATCTTGCATCTATAGTATTTCTGCCCTGGTGGATTTCTCTCTCATTTACTAAAAGTATGGAATCTTGGGTTACTAGTTGGTCGAATACGGGTCAATCCGAAAATTTTTTGAATGATATGCAAGAAAAAAGTTTTCTAGAAAAGTTCATAGAATTAGAGGAAATCCTCTTCTTGGAAGAAATGATCAAGGAATACTCGGAGACACATCTACAAAAGCTTCCTATAGAAATCCACAAAGAAACGATCCAATTAATCAAGATACACAATGAGGATCGTATCCATACGATTTTGCACTTCTCAACAAATCTAATCTGTTTTGTTATTCTAACCGGTTATTCTATTTTAGGTAATCAAGAACTTGTTATTCTTAACTCTTGGACTCAAGAATTCCTATATAACTTAAGTGATACAGTCAAAGCTTTTTTGATTCTTTTATTAACCGATTTATGTATCGGATTTCATTCACCCCATGGTTGGGAACTAATGATTGGTTCTGTCTACAAAGATTTTGGATTTGGTCATAATGATCAAATTATATCTGGTCTTGTTTCCACTTTTCCAGTTATTCTCGATACTATTTTTAAATATTGGATTTTTCATTATTTAAATCGTGTATCTCCGTCACTTGTAGTTATTTATCATTCAATGAATGATTGATAAAAGATCCGCCGATATTAATCCAATTAGAATGTTTCTTACTTTGTAGTTCTACAGAAGTATTAAAAACAGGCGATTTTCATACTATTTTCATAGTATACTTATACTATAGTATTCTAGTAAAATGATTCCAATAAATAGCAGAATCGTGGACAGGGAACTATACTAGAGACCTGCCAAATTTATTGTAGAAATTTTCGGATCAATGATTAGACCATGCAAACTAGAAAGACTTTTTCTTGGATAAAGGAACATATTACTCGATCTATTTCCGTATCACTCATGATATATATCATAACTCGGACATCCATTTCAAGTGCATATCCCATTTTTGCGCAGCAGGGTTATGAAAATCCACGAGAAGCGACTGGGCGTATTGTATGTGCCAACTGCCATTTAGCTAATAAGCCCGTGGATATTGAGGTTCCACAGGCGGTACTCCCTGATACTGTATTTGAAGCAGTTGTTCGAATTCCTTATGATAAGCAAGTGAAACAAGTTCTTGCTAATGGTAAGAAAGGGGGTTTGAATGTGGGGGCTGTTCTTATTTTACCGGAGGGGTTTGAATTAGCTCCTCCCGATCGTATTTCTCCCGAGATGAAAGAAAAGATAGGCAATTTGTCTTTTCAGAGCTATCGCCCTAATAAACAAAATATTCTTGTGATAGGGCCTGTCCCCGGTCAGAAATATAGTGAAATCACCTTTCCTATTCTTTCCCCCGACCCCGCTACTAAGAAAGATGTTCACTTCTTAAAATATCCTATATACGTAGGGGGAAATAGGGGAAGGGGACAGATTTATCCCGACGGAAGCAAGAGTAACAATACAGTTTATAATGCTACAGGGGCGGGCATAGTAAGTAAAATCATACGAAAAGAAAAAGGGGGGTATGAAATAACCATAACAGATCCATCGGATGGACGTGAAGTGGTTGATATTATCCCTCCGGGACCAGAAGTTCTTGTTTCAGAGGGTGAATCCATAAAATTGGATCAACCATTAACGAGTAATCCTAATGTGGGTGGATTTGGTCA